ATTTTGAAATATTCTAGATCTTCCATAGTTACTTATCATGTAAATTTGCAATTTTTCGTGATTGAGACTCATGGTAAATAAAAATTCATATTTAAGGATAGATATTACCCTCCCTTTTTTTCCTTTCAAACAAATTCAAATGATTGAAGTTTTTCTATTCGGAATCGTCTTAGGTCTAATCCCTATTACTTTGGCTGGGTTATTTGTAACTGCATATTTACAATATCGACGTGGTGATCAATTGGATCTTTGATTAAGTAACATCTCCTTTGTTTATTGACCTCCTACTCCTATTTCGTTGTTTTAGGATTAAAATTAAATTAACAACGGAGATCCAATTCAGACTTTAGATTAGACTGTTATCCCTTTATTTCCGTATCATTCTCGTTCTCGATTCGATATAATAATAATGTAATCACGCTCTGTAGGATTTGAACCTACGACATCGGGTTTTGGAGACCCGCGTTCTACCGAACTGAACTAAGAGCGCCTTTTTTCATAAAAAATTTTTTTTATGTGATGCTAATACATCTTGCATGCATATACTGACTAAATAGCAATAGTTATCCATAGTGAACTATTGCTATTTAGTTAGTATGTCCAATTTTAATTCGTCTCAATTGATCTATTTTTACTGCTCATACAATAACTAATAGTATGGGATAGGGATGACAGGATTTGAACCTGTGACATTTTGTACCCAAAACAAACGCGCTACCAAGCTGCGCTACATCCCTTTCCATGTCCATGGGTTTCCAGTTTCATTCTAAAGAATCTTTGTCTTGTTTTCCACATTTTTTTCTTTTTTTTTTACTTTCTCATATCCTATTAAATAATATCGAACTATATGTAATTATGTATTACAAATTATTCTATTTCTATATTCTATAGAATAAAAATATTTAATTAAATTAAAGGGAATATATAGATATAGAGTAGAATAGTAACTAAAGAATCTAAAAACAAAGAATATATATATAAAGAATCTAAATATCAAAAATTTTTTTAAATATGAAAAATAGAATATAGAATAATAAAAAATATTCTTATTATTTTTATATTCTAATATATATTAGAATAATAAAATTCATAATTTCAGAAAATTCATTATAGAATAATATAGTTAAAATAATATTATAGAATGAAATAAAAAAAAAATATCTCATGAATCGTTATTCAATTCAAATTGAATTCGGACTTCCCCCGACAAATGCAAGTGATTATTAAAAAAATAAAATAACTATTTTATCATATTCCTATATGTTATTATGTATTACAAATTACAAGAAAAAAACGAAGGAGGATTTGAAATGCGAGATCTAAAAACATATCTCTCTGTGGCACCAGTGGCAAGTACTCTATGGTTCGCGGTTTTAGCGGGTCTCTTGATAGAAATCAATCGTTTATTCCCGGATGCATTGATATTCCCCTTTTTTTAATTCTAGTTATTGGAATTGGGACTGGAAGGTGTGACGAAGATTAGATATCAAATCAAATATCTGTGATTAATTCCTTCTTTTTTCGAATTAGAAGAAGTTTCAAAGAAAGGGAAAGGTGGATTTGGCCTCAGTGAAACTCGGAATTTTTGCCAGGTTTCAATGGAATTGAATTTTTTATTCAATTCCATTGCTATTTATAATAGAGTGAGACCACAAATGGAATTGGAATACTTGGGCAGGGGCAATAATATCATAGAAGATACTTAACTTAAATGAAAAGTCAAATACTTTACTGCGATTCGAAATATAGTTCGAAATCATTTTTTTACTGAATTTTTACTGTACTATAAAAATTAATTGGAACGAAATATTTGATAATTTTATTTTGAATTATCAACTTATACTTTTTTAGTTCCTTTTTTATTCTTCGCTTCAAATCTGAAAATCGAAGAGTTAAGTGAATCAAAAAATCAAAGGAGGTTCATGCATGGCCAAGGGTAAAGATATCCGAATTACTGTTATTTTGGAATGTACTAATTGTGATAAAAAGAGTGTTAATAAGGAATCAAGGGGGATTTCTAGATATATTACTCAAAAGAATCGACACAATACGCCGAATCGATTGGAATTGAGAAAATTCTGTCCCTTTTGTTGCAAACATATGATTCACGCAGAGATAAAGAAATAGAGAAAATGGCTCGCTTGTGTGTTACCCTTACAGATAAAAAATAATCTTTCAGATAGAAGATATATTCTTATTCTAAAAATTATATTATAATTCAATTATAAATTTATATAATAAATAGAACATTAAGAAGATTTTTTAGATTATATATAATAAAATTATATTATATAGCATATATATAACAAACATATAGAAAAAAATAAGAATAGAAATAAATTTTTATAAGAAATAGGATTTTCGGTATAGGAATAAAAAAACCATGGATAAATCTAAGCGACTCTTTCTTAAATCTAAGCAATCTTTTCGTAGGAGTTTGTCCCCGATCCAATCGGGGGATCGAATTGATTATAAAAACATGAGTTTACTTGATCGATTTATTAGTCAACAAGGAAAAATATTATCTAGACGCGTGAGTAGATTGACCTTAAAACAACAACGATTAATTACGATTGCTATAAAACAAGCTCGTATTTTATCTTTGTTACCTTTTGTAAATTCATTACCTTTTGTTAATAATGAAAAAAAAAAGACTGTTCTTAAAAAAAAAAAAAAATAGAGTTACTCTTCAATTGAATTCAATTTTGAATCTAAACTCAATGAAAATGTGGATTAATATTTTGTTCGAAAACTACGACAATCCTATTGGGGTTCTTGCGTTGTAAGAAAAAAGAGAATAGGTAAAGAAGAATAAATCTTTTTTTTTTTGAGCGCGGTTTTTTATTTATTTTGATGACTTTGTCATATGAATTCTAATTCTATTTTATCATACAAATCGCTTCTGTTTTACCACCTTCCCGGAGTTGAATCTCCGGGGAATTTTTATTTGTTTATCAGATCGTTGGCAATCATAAAAATAAAATTCCCCTTTAATATAGCTATTTGTGCAACTATTTTACGATTAAGAAGTAATTGCCTCTTGTACATATTAGACATTAACTTACTATAAATATAGTATATTTTCTTATTCTGGCCAATTATTGCGTTTATTCGACTGATCCACAAACTGCGAAAATCCCTTTTTTTCCTATCTCTATCCCGATTAGCGGAAACCAAAGCTTTTATTTTCTGTTGTAAAATAGTTCGAGTACGTTTTGAATGAGCTCCGCGAAAGCTTGATGTAAATAAACGAATTTTTGTCCTTCGTTTTCGAGCGATATATCCTCGTTTACTTCTGGTCATTAAATAAATGAGACTTTGATGAATAACTATTTGATTTTTTCTTTCAGTTATTCTTTTATCCTTCCTAGTCTATTAATAACAAAAAGGGATTCTTCCAATGTATAAAATAATAATTCCAATGGCTTTTGCTACTCTAACCTTCCCAACCACGATTTTTTTCTTTTTTTTTTTATTTTGAATTAAATAGAAATGGAGAAAGAAATGGTGGGTTCCATCGTTTCTATGATTACGTTTTAAACGGTGAGGTCCTCTCTATACACCGGAGCCCCTTCCTTCATTGAATCTTCATTTAATCAATGTTATTGTTAACTTGTACAGTTCACACTCATGGGCTCTACCCATTAAATATCTAGTAATAGGTCTTTCACAAAGAAATCTAGCTATACAGTAACGGTATTTAAGTATGAAGATTAACTGGGTAGTTGACCCTCTTAGTCCGTTCTTGCAAAATTTAGGACATAATTTTTTGAAATAGGATTTTTCCCGCTTAATGGATAACCATTTGTTACCAATGGGAAAGTCTTTTTCATCTTAAATTGCAAATTAAAGTGATTCGGTTTGCACCAATCGAAATCATAAATTTTATACAAAATTCTTATTATATTAATAGAATTTTAGTCTATTATCTAAAAAAACGAGTCGCACATACACCCTAGTACATGTTCCTCTGCGCTGAGGGCATCCCCGAAGAGCGGGAGATTTTGTGACATTTCGGATTGGCTTTCTTGTGTTTCTAATAAGTTGGTTTATAGTTGGCATGGTGAGTTAAGTTATATATAATGATCTGGTTTAGATCAATCCTAACCCGATAATTATGAATTATTTAGATTCTATAAAATATCTTTGGTATACGTAGGTAAGAATTTAAAAAAGATAAAATGAGATATTTATGAGGAATCCTTATAAATATCTCATTTATCCTCTTTTTTTATTCAATCCTCTTCCGCTACCATATCAACAATTCCGTAGGCTCGGGCCTCTTCTGCTGACATAAAAAAATCCCTGTCAAGGTCTTCGGCTATCATCCACATAGGTTGGCCTGTTCTTTTTGCATAACTCTCTACAATACTGTTGCGCATTATGATTACTTCATCCGAATCCAGGAGACAGTCGGATGTGTTTCCTTCATCCAAAGAACAAGCAGGTTGATGCATCATTACCCTAGAGTGAGGGAATGCTAGACGTTTGTTCATTGCTCCTCCTTGCAAAATAAAAGATGCCATTGAAACGGCTATTCCTACGCATACTGTCTGTACTTCTGCGTCTATAAACTGCATACCATCATACACAGCCATTCCAGATACTAGTCCTCCGCCCGGAGAATTTATAAACATATATAAATCTTTGGTTTTGTCCTTCATACTGAGATAGACCATGATACCTACAAGTTGATTTGATAGTTCACTGTCTATCTTGCGACCTAAAAAAAGTAGTCTTTGCTGATAAAGGCGATTATATAAGTCAACCCAAGATGAATCGTCATCGTCAGGAATTAAAAACGGTACCCTTGGTATACCTACTGGCATAAAATGGAAAATGATGTAGTTCTCTATCTTATTTTGCTTTGGTGTGATAGCGTGAAACATAATGAATAGATGAATATATCTGCATTCACTGATATAAACACCCATATAGAATATAAACACTTATATACAATAAAGTCAACCCCCACCACCATTGCGTATTGTTACTTATCGGGTATAGAATAGATCTGCTTCTTTTTGTTCTTACGAATGAATATAATTGTTCCAAGTTCCATTATTACTAAACAACTAGAACAAATATGAATTCTTTATGCGAGATTATGCAAGATAATTTACTGAAAGGGGAGGGTCCATAGTATAGTTTTTTACAGTGCAATAAAGTTACATAGTGTCTATTTTTTGTTGATATAAGAGGTATTTTCATGGGTTTGCCTTGGTATCGTGTTCATACCGTTGTATTAAATGATCCCGGCCGTTTACTTTCTGTCCATATAATGCATACAGCTCTAGTTGCTGGTTGGGCCGGTTCGATGGCTCTATATGAATTAGCAGTTTTTGATCCCTCTGACCCTGTTCTTGACCCAATGTGGAGACAGGGTATGTTCGTTATACCCTTCATGACTCGTTTAGGAATAACCAATTCCTGGGGTGGTTGGAATATAACAGGAGGGACTATAACGAATCCAGGTATTTGGAGTTACGAAGGTGTGGCCGCGGCACATATTGTGTTTTCGGGCTTGTGCTTTTTGGCGGCTATCTGGCATTGGGTCTATTGGGATCTAGAAATCTTTTGTGATGAACGTACTGGAAAACCTTCGTTGGATTTGCCAAAAATCTTTGGAATTCATTTATTTCTTGCAGGGGTGGCTTGTTTTGGTTTTGGCGCATTTCATGTAACAGGATTGTTTGGTCCTGGAATATGGGTGTCCGATCCTTATGGACTAACAGGAAGGGTACAATCCGTCAATCCCGCATGGGGTGTGGAAGGTTTTGATCCTTTTGTTCCGGGGGGAATAGCCTCTCACCATATTGCAGCAGGTACATTAGGCATATTAGCGGGTCTTTTCCATCTTAGTGTGCGTCCACCTCAACGTCTATACAAAGGATTGCGTATGGGAAATATTGAAACCGTCCTTTCCAGTAGTATCGCTGCTGTATTTTTTGCAGCTTTTGTTGTTGCTGGAACTATGTGGTATGGTTCAGCAACTACCCCGATTGAATTATTTGGTCCCACTCGTTATCAATGGGATCAGGGATACTTCCAGCAAGAAATATATCGAAGAGTTGGTGCTGGGCTAGCCGAAAATCAAAGTTTATCAGAAGCTTGGTCTAAAATTCCTGAAAAATTAGCTTTTTATGATTACATCGGCAATAATCCGGCAAAAGGGGGGTTGTTTAGAGCAGGCTCAATGGACAATGGCGATGGAATAGCCGTCGGTTGGTTAGGACATCCTATCTTTAGAGAAAAAGAGGGGCGTGAACTTTTTGTACGTCGTATGCCTACTTTTTTTGAAACATTTCCGGTTGTTTTGGTAGATGGAGACGGAATTGTTAGAGCTGATGTTCCTTTTCGAAGGGCAGAGTCGAAGTATAGTGTCGAACAAGTAGGTGTAACTGTTGAATTCTATGGTGGCGAACTCAATGGAATCAGTTATAGTGATCCTGCTACTGTGAAAAAATATGCTAGACGTGCTCAATTGGGTGAAATTTTTGAATTAGATCGTGCGACTTTAAAATCAGATGGTGTTTTTCGTAGCAGTCCAAGGGGTTGGTTTACTTTTGGACATGCTTCGTTTGCTCTTCTCTTCTTTTTCGGGCACATTTGGCATGGTGCTAGAACCTTGTTCAGAGATGTTTTTGCTGGTATCGATCCAGATTTGGATGCTCAAGTAGAATTTGGAGCATTCCAAAAACTTGGAGATCCAAGCACAAAAAGACAGGCAGTCTGATAGAAAGAACATTCGTTTGTTCCTTTTCAATTCGACTTTTTTTGTTATGATATTGATATAGGGAACTGAATAAATTTTTATTTGAATCATTGCAGTTTGTGTTACTCTTGTTCTTTCTTTTTCTTTATCCAGGAGATAATCCTCCCAAAACAGGTATGAAAGCTATAATTGTAAACCACGATCAAATCTATGGAAGCATTGGTTTATACATTCCTCTTAGTCTCGACTTTAGGAATCATTTTTTTCGCTATCTTTTTTCGAGAACCCCCTATAGTTCCAACTAAAAAGGTGAAATGATTTTTCATTATATCAATTGAAGCAATGAGCCTCCAATATCGTAATATTGGGGCTCATTACTTTAACTAGTCCCCATGTTCTTCGAATGGATCTCGTAGTTGTTGAGAGGGTTGCCCAAAAGCAGTATATAAGGCATACCCGGTAAAACTTACAATTAAACCAGATATAGAGATGGCAATTAGGGTTGCTGTTTCCATTATTATATAATATCAAGACCAAAATGGATCTAGATCTATAGGGTAAGATCCTATATTTACAGCGGAATGGTATACAAAGTCAACAAATCTCAATGAATAAAAAGTAGGATTTATGGCTACACAAACCGTTGAGGGTAGTTCTAGATCTGGTCCAAGACGAACTGTTGTAGGGGATTTATTGAAACCATTGAATTCAGAATATGGTAAAGTAGCTCCTGGATGGGGAACTACTCCTTTTATGGGTGTTGCAATGGCTCTATTTGCGGTATTTCTCTCTATTATTTTAGAGATTTATAATTCGTCCATTTTACTGGACCAAATTGCTAAGAATTAGATTCACAAGAACCAACTAATTAGTTTTTTTGAAGAGAAGGTAAAGTTTTGCATTTAAGTCTTTGATTTGGTAGTTCGACCGTGAAACTTCTTTGTTTCTGTATTTCCGGAATATGAGTGTGTGACTTGTTATAATGGATCCTATTGATAAAACAGAACATAAAAAGGATCCATCATCTTGATAGAGATGGCTTTACCCCGTCAGATATTTATTCTAGTATCTGGAACACGGAATATAGAAAATAGATTCTGAAGTATTAGAACTATGATTCATACTTAATATTTCTATTTAAACCTCGCAACCGGACTAAAAAAAATTTAAAGAGTTAGAAGAATAAAATGAACGATTTTTATTCTTTTAAACTGCCCCCGCTTATATTTATTTTGATCAAAGGGCAAAAGTTTCTTTGAATTTTTTTCATTATATCTATTCACTGTCATTGAATAAGTGATGATCCAGCAGTTCTTACTCAGGGAATTTTTGGACTTCGATTAAAGGTTTTTTTGAAAATCATCGTGGTTCTGGTATGAATCTGAGGTTTTTGAATTGATTCATAGGGTCTTAACAAGAAAATTCCTATCAATAATAATCAAAAAACAACAGTAAAATAAAAATCGCATTACATACACAAATAAAAAAAATGAAGTAAATAATAGAATATTCAAGAGGCCTCGAAGAATCAAGAGAAAAGACTAGTGAGCCGACTTGAGATTTTGGCATTAGAACTAAAAAGAATTTGGGATTTCTATGTTTTTCTTATCTTCCTTCAAATTGGAATATTAGGATTAAGTTAAGAAGTTTAAAACTTACACATATCCGTTTTACAAATAACCAGTATTTTAGTATTTTTGTTTGAGCCGTACGAGATGAAATTCTCATATACGGTTCTCAGGGGGGTCCCTTGGTTTACCTATCTCAATAAAGTCTATGATTGGTTCGAAGAACGTCTTGAGATTCAGGCGATTGCCGATGATATAACTAGTAAATACGTTCCTCCTCATGTCAATATATTTTATTGTTTAGGAGGAATTACACTTACTTGTTTTTTAGTCCAAGTAGCGACGGGGTTTGCTATGACTTTTTATTATCGTCCGACCGTTACAGAGGCTTTTGCCTCTGTTCAATATATAATGACTGAGGCTAACTTTGGTTGGTTAATCCGATCAGTTCATCGATGGTCGGCAAGTATGATGGTCTTAATGATGATCTTGCACGTATTTCGCGTGTATCTCACTGGTGGTTTTAAAAAACCTCGCGAATTAACTTGGGTTACGGGTGTAGTTTTGGGTGTATTAACTGCATCCTTTGGTGTAACTGGTTATTCCTTACCGTGGGACCAAATAGGTTATTGGGCAGTAAAAATTGTAACAGGTGTACCCGACGCTATTCCTGTAATAGGATCGTCGGTGGTAGAGTTATTGCGCGGAAGCGCTAGTGTGGGACAATCTACCTTGACTCGTTTTTATAGTTTACATACTTTTGTATTACCTCTTCTTACTGCCGTATTCATGTTAATGCACTTTCCAATGATACGTAAGCAAGGTATTTCAGGTCCTTTATAGACAATATGGATCATAGAAATTTGTAATCAATCATGTATCATTTTGGGGAGGAGCAATAGTATTTCATTGCTACAAATATGGATTATTTTTTTTTTAATAAGACATGTATTTGGATATTTCCCTTCAACTTAACAAAAGAAATTGGATTATTTATTTGACATATATGAATAATTGAAGGGAACTCTCCGAAAAAAGAATGGATTATGGGAGTGTGTGACTTGAACTATTGATTGGGCCGTGCAGATATATGACTTTATCTTATCTGCCACATTTGCATTCAAAATTAAATGTGTCTTTGTTCGAACCACTGCGCAAGCCTCCTACGGAGGATAGGTCGGTTCGCTTGAAGAGAATCTTTTCTATGATCAGACTCGATCACATCCTGCATGAACAGGCTTCGTAATATCCAGTAAAATAAGTAATGTGAGATAATCCAGATTATGTCTTATCTTATCTATTTAACTCTAACTTAATAGTATGGAAATGCATTCATTTCCTATGCATTGACTCAATTTACGATACTATCGGAGTGAAACAAGTAGATCTAAAGAAGAACAAAGGTTGTATTCTATTAGTAACAAGGAAATCCTTTGTATGTAACTCGAAATTCATTTTTCGAGGAATAACAGTCGAAAGGTTTGAGATCACCCAGAAAGCACTTTTCATTTTGAAAACATACTTGGGTGAAAAGCATTTACTTAAAAATAAGAACTGAATTTTTTGCAATGGATAGTTGTAATTTAGGAAAAAAAGAGAATCTGGTCTATTTTATGACATGGAATCTTCATATATGTGTGAATAAAATAGAAATTTTTTCTATAGATGCATTTGGTTCGTTTGATTCGTGCTCGAGCCGGATGATGAAAAATTATCA